GTGGTCCGAGGATTTTCAGGCTTGGAGGCGGGAAATTTATGTTAAGTGCACTTATAGTGGTGTTAATTTATCTGAAACAGAATTTCCGAAAAACTGGTTAACCGACGGTATTCAGATAAAGATCCTATTCCCCTTTCGCCTGAAACCCTGGCACAGATCTAAGATACAATCCTTTGAGAAAGATGCAAAAAGTGAACAAGAAGTAGATTTTTGTTTTTTAACAGCTTTGGGATTGGAAACTGAAATGCCCTTTGGTTCTCCCCGAAAACCACGTTCGTTTTTTGAACCCATTTTTAAAGAACTAAAAAAAAATATATTGAAAACTAAGTCTTTTATAGTTTTAAGAGTTTTCAACGAAGGAAAAACAAAAGAACTTTCAAAATTGAGAGAAATCGATGAATTGGGTGAAACTCAAAAAAACTTGATACTCAGTAATCAGAAGATTCACGAATCGTCTATTGAAATTCCATCTATGGATTGGCCAAATTTCTACCGGGCAAAAAAAAAAAAGAAAGATCTGACTAATAGAACAAGCCGAATACGAAATAAAATATCTAAAATTACAAAAGCAAAAAAAAAAGGATCGCTAACTCAAGAAACAAATATTAGTTCGAACAAACCACTTTATTCTGCTAAGATATTAGACTCATCAAAAAAGATTTGGCAGATATTCAAAAAAAGAAATACTCGATTAACCCGTAAATCCTATTTTTTTGTAAAATTTTTTATTGAAAAGCTATACATAAAATTTTTTCTAGCTACACTTACTATTCCAAGAATCAATGCGAAATTTTTTGTCGAATCAACAAGAAAAAAAATTCAAATTCTTGAGAAAAACATCCACAATAATGAAGAAAATTCGGAAATAATTAATAAAAGAAATAAAAATAGAATTCACTTTCTTTCAACTGTCAAAAAATCACTTTTGAAGATTAGTAATAAGAATTCAAAAAATTCTTCTAATTTATCGTCCTTTTCACAATCGCAAACATATGTATTTTACAAATTGTTACAAGCCCCAATTTTTTGCTTTTATAAATTAAGACCTATTCTTCAATATCACAAAACATCTCTATTTCTTAAGAATGAAATAAAAGATTTTTTTGACAAACACGGAATATTTAATTACCAATTAAGACATAAACCCTTTTGGCATTTTGGAAAGAATTTATGGAAAAACTGCTTAAGCGATCATTATCAATATAATTTCTATCGATATCGGATTAAATGGGCTAGATTCGTACCACAAGAATCGCGAAATAGAGCCCATCAAGACTCTATGTCGCAAAATAAAGATTTAACTAAAAGAGATTCATATGAAAAAAATGGATTAACTCATTACGAAAAACAACTTTTTTTTGAAGCAGGCTTATTACGTAATCAAAAATCGAATTTTAAAAAACACTATCGATATTATCGTTTATCATATAAATCGATTAATTATGAAGATATGAAAGACTCATATATTGATAGATCACTAGGCCAAGTAAATAATAAAGTAAATAATAAACAAGAGTATTATTATAATTACAATATAAATAAAGAAAAAGGAAATTTTTTTGCTATGCTGGGAGCTATCCCTATCAATAATTATCGAGGAGAAGATAATATTATAGATATGGACAAATTCTTGTATAGAAAATTTTTTGATTGGAGAATTCTTAATTTTTATCTTAGAAATAAGGTGAATATTGAAGCCTGGGTTGATATGGATACGGGTACCTGCAGTAAACAAAATACTAAGATCGGGTCCGATAATTATAAAAAAATTGATGCAATTAATAAAAGAGACCCCTTTTATCTTACAATTCATCAAGATGAAGAAATTAACCCATCCAACAAAAAAACAACACTTTTTGATTGGATGGGAATGAATGAAGAAATACTAAGTTGTCCTATATCAAACCTGGAGCCTTGGTTGTTTCCAGAATTTGCGCTACTTTTTAATGCATATAGAACAAAACCATGGATCATACCAATCAAATTAATTCTTTTGAATTTGAATGGAAATGATAAGAAAATTCGAACCGGAAAAAAAGAAGCGGATCCTTTTATATCATCGACTCAAAAAGAATATCTTGAATTGTCGAATCAAAGTCAAGAAGAAAAAGCGCTCCCAGACCAAGAGAATCCTGGATCAGATCCACAAAAGCAAATAAGTCTTGGATCAGTTCTCTCAAACCACGAAAAAGATGATGAAGAAAATTCTACGAGATCGGACATGAAAAAACGTATAAAGAAAAAGAAATACAAGAGAAAAACAGAAGTACAACTTGATTTCTTCCTAAAAAAATATTTGTGTTTGCAATTAAGATGGAGAGGTACTCTTTCTTTCAGGGAAAAAATACTCAATGATATGAAAGTATATTGTTACCTGGTTCGACTGATAAATCCTAGAGACGTTGCTATAGCCTCTATTCAAGGAGGAGAAATTTGTTTGGCTATTTTGATCACTAATAAGGATTTCGCCCTTACAGAATTGACGAAAGGGGGAATGCTTATTATCGAACCCCGTCGTTTGTCTGTAAAAAATGATGGCCAATTTGTTATATATCAAATCGTAGGTATTTCATTGGTTCATAAGAATAAGCGCAAAATTACTAAAGGATACCACGAAAAAGGCTATGTTGAGAAACAAAATTTTAATCAATTTATTGCAAAACATCAAAAAATGACTGGAAATAGAAACAAAAATCATTATGATTTGCTTGTTCCTGAAAATATTTTATTCCGTAAACCTAGTAAAGAATTAAGAACTCTAATTTGTTTCAATTCGAAGAATCAAAACGTTATGGCCAGAAATCCAGTATTTTGTACTAACGTAAAAGGCGGGGGTCACTTTTTGGATAAAAACAAAGATTTTTCTAAAGAGAAAAATCAACTAATTCAATTAAAGTTCTTTATTTGGTCCAAATATCGATTAGAAGATTTAATTTGTATGAATCGATATTGGTTTAATACCAATAATGGGAGTCGTTTCAGTATGGTAAGGGTACATATGTATCCACGATTGAAAATTTGTTAATAGTGTGCTTTTCTTATCGATCATGTCACAAACATGGGACATAAAAACAAAGAAATGGATACATGTCCTGTCTTCCATTCGAGTCTGATACAAGATACCAATTTAAGGGCGTACATATTAATTAGATCCATAAATGAATCAAGAAGCTATTTTTTTTTTAGGTCCAACTTTTCTCTTTTTCAGAACTCTACCATCCTTTTTCATGCCTAATCTAATTGAAAATTAGATTGATTATTGATAGTGATTTTTTACCAAGTTCAGAACGAACTTAAGATTATTGTATATATCAAATTCAAGTAACTAGTCTTATTATTACTCTTATTATTACTGATCAGTAAAATTCATCTTCAAAAAAGGAGAGAGAGGGGGTTTCGTTTTATGGTAAAAAATTCATTCGTCTTAGTTATGGTTCAAGAAAAAAAAGAAGAAAACTGTGGATCGGTTGAATTTCAAGTATTCCGTTTCACTAATAAGATACGGAGACTTACTTCACATTTAGAATTGCACAGAAAAGACTATTTATCTCAAAGGGGTCTACGGAAAATTTTGGAAAAACGCCAACGTCTACTAGCGTATTTGTTAAAGAAAAATAGAGTACGTTATAAAGAATTAATTAGTAAGTTGAATATTCGGTAGTCAAAAAATCGTTAATTTGAAAAACAATTTCTAATTATTTGATTTTGAATCTTGATGAACTTCTTGTTGTTTTCAACAATTCATGTAGGAATGAATCGAGTAAAAATCTATGAGTATACTAGCTACAGAAAAAGAATTTATGATAGTCAATATGGGACCTCACCACCCATCAATGCACGGCGTTCTTCGTCTCATCGTTACTCTAGATGGTGAACATGTTATTGACTGTGAACCAATATTGGGTTATTTACACCGAGGGATGGAAAAAATTGCGGAAAACCGAACAATTATACAATATCTGCCTTATGTAACCCGTTGGGATTATTTAGCTACTATGTTCACCGAAGCAATAACTGTAAATGGACCCGAACTCTTGGGAAATATTCAAGTACCCAAAAGGGCCAGCTATATCCGAGTAATTATGTTGGAGTTGAGTCGTATAGCTTCCCACCTGTTATGGCTTGGCCCTTTTATGGCCGATATTGGTGCACAGACTCCTTTCTTCTATATTTTCAGAGAAAGAGAATTAGTATATGATCTGTTCGAAGCTGCCACCGGTATGAGGATGATGCATAATTATTTTCGTATCGGAGGAATAGCGGCTGATTTACCCCACGGTTGGATAGATAAATGTTTGGATTTCTGCGATTATTTTTTAACGGGAGTTGCTGAATATCAAAAACTTATTACGCAAAACCCTATTTTTTTAGAACGAGTTGAAGGAGTAGGCATTATTGGTGGAGAAGAAGCAATAAATTGGGGTTTATCCGGACCAATGCTACGAGCGTCTGGAATAGAATGGGATCTTCGTAAAGTTGACCATTATGAGTGTTATGACGAATTTGATTGGGAAGTCCAATGGCAAAAAGAAGGAGATTCGTTAGCTCGTTATTTAGTCCGAATCGGTGAAATGACCGAATCTATAAAGATTATTCAACAGGCTTTAGAAGGAATTCCGGGGGGACCCTATGAAAATTTAGAAATCCGATGTTTTGATAGAGAAAGCGATCCAGAATGGAATGATTTTGAATATCGATTCATTAGTAAAAAGCCTTCTCCAAGTTTTGAATTGACGAAACAAGAACTTTATGTGAGAGTAGAAGCCCCAAAAGGAGAATTGGGAATTTTTCTGATAGGAGATCAAAGCGGTTTTCCTTGGAGATGGAAAATTCGCCCACCGGGTTTTATCAATTTGCAAATTCTTCCTCAGTTAGTTAAAAGAATGAAATTGGCTGATATTATGACAATATTAGGTAGTATAGATATCATTATGGGGGAAGTTGATCGTTGAAATGATAATTGATAGAACAGAAGTACAAGATATCAATTCTTTTTCCAGATTGGAATCCCTACAAGAGGTCTATGGGATCATGTGGGTACTTGCCCCTATTTTGACTCCTGTAGTGGCAATGACAATAGGTGTCCTAGTAATTGTGTGGTTAGAAAGAGAAATATCCGCAGGAATACAACAACGTATTGGGCCTGAATACGCCAGTCCCTTGGGAATTCTTCAAGCTTTAGCAGATGGGACAAAACTGCTTTTCAAAGAAAACCTTCTTCCATCTAGAGGAAATAGTAGTTTATTCAGTATTGGACCATCTATAGCAGTCATAGTAATTCTACTAAGTTCTTCAGTAATTCCTTTTAGTTATAACCTTGTTTTAGCTGACCTTAATATCGGTATTTTTTTATGGATTGCCATTTCAAGTATTGCCCCTATTGGACTTATTATGTCAGGATATGGATCAAATAATAAATATTCCTTTTTAGGCGGTCTGCGAGCTGCTGCTCAATCGATTAGTTATGAAATACCATTAACTTTATGTGTTTTATCAATATCTCTACGTGCGATTCGCTAAAATCTAAACTTTTCATTTTCCTATTGTTTTTCTTTTGTTTCTAGAAAAAAAAAAGAACTTCAATAGAAAAATCTAAATCTTCGGTTTTTTATTCATTTATTTATTCTTTAGGTTAATAAATTAGGTTAATAAAAGAAATTTGATAGTTATATATGAGTGAAAGAAAACAACTTTGCAATTCGCAGTACAAGTGGCTTAAGTCTCATTTCCTATGTACAAGCGTTAAGGGTAAGTAACCAAAAGTAAAAGTGTAGGAAGCCCTTACCCTTACCCCAAGATTAGTTGATTGATCATCCTAGCTTGAAGCGGGTTCAAAAGACCAACCCTATGGAATTTTCATTAGCGTTTGTATATATTATAATGCATATATATTACGGGTGTTGAAAAAAAAATGGGTGGATAGGAAGGAACACCAAAAAACACACAACGGGTTAGTAATGTAGATTATGATTATGTCAATTATCAAAAAGTATACTTCCGCATAACATAAAAAGAACACTAATTGGGGCTTTAAATTGGTAGAAATGATCAGGTAGTACTCCCCACAATTCCGATCCAGAGTATGCTCCTATCCGCTAGTTAAAAAAATAACTATCAGGAACGAAATAATCCTTTACCCTTTTTTTAAGCTCCCCTTTTCTCTCAGAAAAAAGAATAGGAACAAAAAAAAATAGAAAAAATACAATTCCAATAGGAAAGGATCCTTTTATTCGTTCTTTCATATATTGATGAAATGAAATTCGGGTCATGATTCATGAACTAGTGTAATGTCTAATTCTTTTTTGTAATCGAAACTAAAAGGATGGGTTGAAATATCTATTTCTATTTGGACAAAGCGTATTTTATTGAAGGGTTGATTAAGTTATTACTCAACACAGCAAAATTGAAATTCTTAAAGGATGAGATTAATTCCAATTTTTTTTTATCCTTAGAGTAGACAGAATTCCTGTGGTATAATTTTGGAACTTCCGCTAGATTTTGACTTTATCTATCCTATAACCATATGAAGATAACTAATACTGGTCTCGTTCTTACATTTATTTGTGGCCCTGAGGAGCCGTATGAGGTGAAAATCTCATGTACGGTTTTGTAATAGCGATGGCAACCGTAATGCTACCACCGACTATGATTATCTAATAGTTCAAGTACAGTTGATATAGTTGGGGCACAATCAAAATATGGTTTTTGGGGGTGGAATTTGTGGCGTCAACCTATAGGGTTTATCGTTTTTCTAATTTCTTCCCTAGCGGAATGCGAGCGATTACCTTTTGATTTACCAGAAGCCGAAGAAGAACTAGTAGCGGGTTATCAAACCGAATATTCAGGAATCAAATTTGGTTTATTTTACGTTGCTTCCTATCTAAATCTATTGGTTTCCTCATTATTTGTAACAGTTCTTTACTTGGGGGGTTGGAATCTTTCCATTCCATACATATTTGTTCCTGAACTATTTGAAATAAAAAAAGTGGATGGAATCTTTGGAACGACAATTAGTATCTTTATTACATTAGCCAAAACTTATTTGTTCTTGTTCTTTCCGATTACAACAAGATGGACTTTACCGAGACTAAGAATGGACCAACTATTAAATCTTGGCTGGAAATTTCTTTTACCTATTTCTCTCGGTAATCTATTATTAACAACTTCTTCCCAACTCCTTTCGCTATAAAAAAAGGAATAGAATATTCACTACTTGTCTCAACCAAGAGAACGAAAGAAACTCAAATTATTCATAGATATTCACGATATGTTTCCTATGGTAATTGGTTTCATGAATTATGGTCAACAAACAATACGAGCTGCAAGGTACATCGGTCAAAGTTTCATGATTACTTTATCCCAAGCAAATCGTTTACCTGTAACTATTCAATATCCTTATGAAAAATTAATGACATCGGAGCGTTTTCGCGGTCGAATCCATTTTGAATTTGATAAATGTATTGCTTGTGAAGTATGCGTTCGCGTATGTCCTATAGATCTGCCTGTTGTTGATTGGAAATTTGAAACAGATATTCGAAAGAAACGATTACTTAATTACAGTATTGATTTTGGAATTTGTATTTTTTGTGGTAACTGTGTTGAGTATTGTCCAACAAATTGTTTATCAATGACTGAAGAATATGAACTTGCTACTTACGACCGTCACGAATTGAATTATAATCAAATTGCATTAGGTCGGGTACCAATGTCAGTAATTGAAGATTTGACAATTCGAACAGTATTGAATTCGCCTCAAAGAAAAAATGACGAAACCCTTTCATTTTGAATTACTAAGGTTCCATTTTGGTATATTTGGTATAAAGGAATAAGGTTTTTTCTTTGCTTGAACAATAACTCCAAATCCCAACTATTGATTGGTTGATGAGAAGTCCAACTTAATTTGTATTGAAATGAAATAATATATACACGAAAGCTTTTTGAAACTATATTATATAGCTTAAATTGCAAATTGACATTTCGAATAAAGAAAAGAACGAAATTGATTCAATAACAGTATCCACACCAATTCCCACTTAATAGATTTGAATTTAATTCAATTGGAATTGGGAATGTCTCATAAAAAAAATGCCTGGTCGGTTCAATAAGTTCATGAAAAAGATTTCGATTTATTTATCTCTTATTTTAATATAATGGATTTGCCTGGACCAATACATGATTTTCTTGTAGTTTTTCTGGGATCAGGTCTTATATTAGGAGGTCTAGGGGTGGTATTATTTAGCAACCCCATTTATTCTGCCTTTTCCTTGGGATTGGTTCTTATTTGTATATCCTTATTCTATATTCTATCAAATTCCTATTTTGTAGCTGCCGCGCAACTCCTTATTTACGTGGGAGCTGTAAATGTTTTAATCATATTTGCTGTAATGTTCATGAACGGTTCAGACTATTCCAAAGATTTTCATTCGAATCTTTGGACTGTTGGTCACGGACTTACTTCCCTGGTTTGTACAAGTATTTTTTTTTCAATAATCGCTACTATTCTAGATACGTCGTGGTACGGGATTATTTGGACTACACGATCCAACCAGATTGTGGAACAAGATTTGATAAGTAATAGTCAACAAATTGGAATTCATTTATCAACCGACTTTTTTCTTCCATTTGAACTCGTTTCAATAATTCTTTTAGTTGCTTTGATAGGTGCAATTGCCGTGGCTCGTCAGTAACAAATCTTTAGAACTAGAAACAGCAATACCAATTCGACTTTTTATGTGTTATCACATCCATTTCCCTTAAATTCTTTAAAGTAGAATTGAATACTATTCGTGGATCAATAGAAAAAAAAAACCAAAATTTTTGTGTATTCGATCTATTATCAAATAGATTCTTTTGTTCCGTACTTGGTATATTCGAAGCAATCAAATCACTTGCATTATTGTTCATATTGAAATAAATCAAAATTGGTACGGAGTTGGTCAATGATGCTCGAGCATGTACTTGTTTTGAGTGCCTATTTATTTTCTATTGGTATCTATGGATTGATTACGAGCCAAAATATGGTTCGGGCCCTGATGTGTCTTGAACTTATACTAAATGCGGCTAATATCAATTTCGTAACATTCTCTTATTTTTTTGATAGTCGACAATTAAAAGGAGATATTTTCTCAATTTTTGTTATAGCTATTGCAGCCGCCGAAGCAGCTATCGGATCAGCTATTGTTTCGTCAATTTATCGTAACAGAAAATCGACTCGTATCAATCAATCGACTTTGTTGAATAAGTAGTATTTAGAAATCCTAATCATAGTATTCATCACTTCGGCTTTAGGATATATAATATGCACTAACCTCGAGCATGTTTGTAAAACCGGAAGAAATCAAAGTATCCTTGTTCCTTCTTAGGAGTTGATCCAGAAGAGGTTAATTATAAAAATTCTGGTAAATCATCGATTCATCTGGTGTTTAAATATACGATGTTTCAAAATTGACTAGATCGAAAATTAAAAAGTTCAAAACATAAATTGATAGATCCAATGTCACATTCAGTAAAGATTTATGATACATGTATAGGGTGTACTCAATGTGTCCGAGCTTGCCCCACAGATGTATTAGAAATGATACCTTGGGACGGATGTAAAGCAAAGCAAATTGCTTCTGCTCCAAGAACAGAGGATTGTGTTGGTTGTAAGCGATGCGAATCCGCCTGTCCAACGGATTTCTTGAGTGTTCGGGTTTATTTATGGCATGAAACAACTCGAAGCATGGGTCTAGCTTATTGATATTGATACGTTCCAAAAAACCCACTTGAATCCGTTTTGAATACAGTTTCTTTTTTTTTTACCGATTACCGGCAAAAACCCGTCCTCGAAAAAGAAAAAAAAATAATAATATATTCTATTTTCGAGTTTCGAGGACGGGTTTTTCTGGGCCAAGTGTATCTTGTCTTTACCACGAATTCTTTTCCTTGGTTAACACTAATTGTAGTTTTTCCAATAGCCGCGGGTTCTTTAATTTTATTTCTCCCTCATAGAGGAAATAAGGTGACTAGAGGATATACAATATATATATGTGTCTTAGAACTCCTTCTAACGACCTATGCATTCTGTTCTAATTTCCAATTGGACGATCTATTAATCCAGCTGGCCGAGGATGATAAATGGATCACCTTTTTTGATTTTGACTGGCGGTTGGGAATAGATGGCCTTTCCATAGGACCCATTTTACTGACGGGATTTATTACGACTTTAGCTACTGTAGCGGCTCGGCCAGTTACTCGGAATTCCCGACTATTCCATTTCCTGATGTTAGCGATGTACAGCGGTCAAATAGGATCATTTTCTTCTCGAGACCTTTTACTTTTTTTCATCATGTGGGAATTAGAATTAATTCCCGTTTATCTACTTCTGGCCGCGTGGGGTGGAAAGAAACGCCTTTATTCAGCCACAAAATTTATTTTGTACACTGCGGGAGGTTCCGTTTTTCTTTTAATAGGAGTTTTGGGTATCGGTTTATATGGTTCCAACGAACCAACATTAAATTTGGAAACATTAGTTAATCAATCATATCCTGTGGCACTGGAACTAATATTCTATATTGGATTTTTTATTGCTTTTGCTATCAAATTACCGATTATACCCTTCCATACGTGGTTACCAGACACCCACGGAGAGGCACATTACAGTACTTGTATGCTTCTAGCCGGAATCTTATTAAAAATGGGAGCGTATGGGTTGATTCGGATCAATATGGAATTATTACCGCACGCCCATTCTATATTTTCCCCCTGGTTCATGATAGTAGGTACCATGCAAATAATTTATGCAGCTTCAACATCTCCTGGACAACGGAATTTAAAAAAAAGAATAGCCTATTCCTCTGTATCTCATATGGGTTTCATAATTCTAGGAATTGGATCGATAACCGATACAGGACTCAACGGAGCCGTTTTACAAATAATTTCTCATGGGTTTATTAGTGCTGCACTTTTTTTCTTGGCAGGAACGAGTTATGATAGAATACGTCTTGCTTATCTCGACGAGATGGGTGGACTGGCTATCACAATTCCAAAGATATTCACACTATTCAGTATCTTATCCATGGCTTCGCTTGCACTGCCCGGCATGAGCGGTTTTGTTGCGGAATTTATAGTATTTTTGGGAATAATTACCGGCCAAAATTTATTTTTAATGCCAAAAATACTAATCACTTTTGTAATGGCAATTGGAATGATATTAACTCCTATTTATTCATTATCTATGTTACGGCAAATGTTCTATGGGTACAAACTATTTAATGCCCCACCAAACTCTTCTTTTTTTGATTCGGGCCCCCGGGAGTTATTTGTTTTGATCTCTATTCTTATACCCATAATAGGTATTGGTATTTATCCAGATTTCGTTCTCGCACTATCAGTGGACAAGGCAGAAGCTATTATATCTAATTTTTTTTGATAGATAGTTTGCACGACTAAAAAAAAATAAAAAAGAAATCCCATGGTTAAAAAAAGTTTGGTAGGCAATGAACAAGGAAGTTTTTTTCTTCTCTTCAGTTTCAGTTAAATAAAAAAAAGAAGTAAAACAATCGCATTTTACTTGTGACCAAACGCCAAAAGCTTTTGTAAGAACCTTTTGAATCGACGTACTTGCTTGATTCAAAAGGTTCTCGACGTCTTACACTAACACTAAGTTTCGTTTCGATCTATGCGCTGTCCTATGTTTGTCTTGATCAAGTCCTTTCCTCAATTCAAGTAGATGTTAATTAAATGAACCATAACTATGTAACCCTATTCCTAATAGATTGACTCCGAAATAGCATACCCAAATTATAAGAAATCCCGTAGAAGCGACAATTGCGGAATTTACACTTTCAAAATTTTTATTTGTTCGAGTATGTAAATAAATCCCGAATATAGTCCAAGTAATAAATGCCCAAGTTTCTTTTGGATCCCAATTCCAATAAGAACCCCACGCCTCATTAGCCCATACTGCTCCCGAAAGAATCCCAATGGTTAAAAAGATAAATCCTAAACTAATAATACGATAACTCCAACGATCCAATTGTTGAATCACTTGATACCTGTAATAATTTCTAGCGGAAAAGGTATTTAGTAAAACATTCTTTTTTTCGTTCATGTATTGGTGGATTTCACCGAAGCAAAACGACTCATTTACATTTAACAAATTTGTTCTTTTAAAAAAAATCCTTATAACTTTTCGAAATGTAATGACTAGAAGAGCCATGGATAATAAAGATCCACATACAAGAGCTGCATAGCCCAATACCATCATACTTACGTGCATCATTAACCACCGGGCTTGGAGAGCAGGTACTAATATTCCGGATTGATGCATTTTAGTTAAAAAACCCGAAGTCGCAAAGCCTTGGGTAAAAATAGCACTTGGTGCCGTTATCGCGCTTAAATGATTTTTATTATTTTTAAAATAAAAAATCCTATGAATAATGGAGAAATTCCATGAAAGAAAGATTAATGATTCATATAAATCACTTAATGGGAAATGCCTCGAGTAAATCCAACGGGTGATTAATAATCCTGTTAGACAGAAAGCGGTAACTATCATCCCCTTTTCTGATGAATCATATAGTCCTCTTATTTCATCGACTAATAAGGTTAGTAAATATAGTGGAATTCCAATTGAAACGACCGAAAAGGATATATGCGTTAATATATGCTCTAACGTTGAAAAGATCATAAAAAAAAAAAAAAAAGGAAAAGCGAGAATACCTCAAATATGCAGAATGGAAATCATAAATTAAATTCCTTAGAGTACCTTTTGTATATCTTTTTGGAGATGCTATGCCGCCACTCGGACTCGAACCGAGATGCTCTCGCACTGCTTCCTAAGAGCAGCGTGTCTACCGATTTCACCATAGCGGCTTGCTCGAAATCATAATAACCTATTATTAGTCAATCGTCGAGATTGAAATGTAGATTTAAAGATTCCACCTTTTGTTGTCTTATTTAATTATTAAAGGTTTCGGGGTTATTTAACTTAACTTTCATAGTTTCTGGTTTACTAAACTAGAACTGTTGTAACAACTGAGTTAGAACTTCAATCCAGGGAACAGCTCAAAAAGGGGTTCTTTCTATTTTTTCATTTTTTCTAATTGTTGCGTTTGGGTTGTCGGAATTGTTAGGTTTTTTTCAGTATTCATTTGTGTTAAGATTGATCAAATCACTTAGGTATTGGGCTGGACGTATTAGAAACAATAACAAAAATTTAATTTCTATCGTAATTGAATTTGTACCCTACTTCAAAAAAATCTTTCTAAATTAGAATTAAAAAATAGATATATGTTGATAGATTCTCCCTGTCAAACATATAATTTTTTTGAATCACTTAAAAATTTTACACTATTCACGATTCTTATACAATATCTGCCTAAACGGGAAGGGGTGCTTTTGGCAATTGAAGTCCAAGTGCATGGTATATGGTTATATATAGTGATTCATAAAAATAATAATTTATAAAGTTCAAAAAAAGGTTCTATACTGAATCAATTAGTTTCAACAACCCATTGATTTTTACTAAAGATTGTATATCTCCTCCTCTATAGCATAAACGGAAAGGCCTAAATCTAAAAAAATTTATTGTTGTTTAGGGCGTATGGTGGGGTGATGGGGAAAATAAGAATCCCCATCCTGGGAAGACAAAAAATATTCAAATAAAAAGAAAGGTGAAACTTTCGAGTTTGTCTTAATTCCGTTTTGAAATAAAAAAAACGTACTTTTTTTTTTTATTTTAGTTTTCAAATTCAGTAGACAAATCAATTGGTTCAAAACATTACGAAAGGGGACTGGTTTCTTACTTTTTTCGACTTTTCTATAGTATAAAGTCTAAACACAATTAACTCATTTTTTATTTTTGAGTCAGGCGTATTCAGATTATTCCAACGTTTTCTTATTTATTTGTTTTACAAAAAAACTTTGCGAATTCCCAATAGAAAGGGATTTCGCTAAGGAAAAAGCCTTCGATGTTGACCAATACCCTCCCTTTTTCCAAATATTCTTACGAATATGGTTTTTTAATATAGAAGTACGTTTTTTTGGAACTGCCATTCAAAAAAGAAAAGATTATTCATTGCTGAAATTGGATGTGAAAGACATCTATTGTTAAAATAAATTGTTAAAATAAATCATTTTGGGGTTTTACTATTTATTTCATTATCCGTGTATTTTTTATAAAGGTAGTTAGTTTAGAGAAAAAATAAATAAATAGAAATACGCAAAAATGGCATAAAATCTTACTCAAAAAAAACAACAGAATAAGGGATTTTTTCAATTTTTATTCCAGAAATATCGGGGAAAAACAAATTTGTATTTCGTAGTTATTGTCGGTATCCTTATATACCTATTCAAATCGATATCTATAGGGCGGATTGTGCCATATAATCGAAATCGAATTGGTTGAAGTTGATAAAAAAAAGAAAAAAGCCCTTCCGCGTTTATCTTTGTTTATTTTTGGCATGCTATATTTATACATGAAAAATACATTGAACAGGTTTTATCGTCCTAATCTTTTTTTTAGTAATTGGTTATTTAATGCCATTTATTGTAATGCAAGACAATCAATACGTTCCGAGATGAACTAGTTAATGATTCTGAATAAACAAAAAAATAAACAAATTAAAAATACCTAGTTCGTAGTTTATTGGGGAACGCTCTGAGCCAGCCTATTGATTTCTATCAAACTGAATTTAATGTAATTCTTTAGTCTTGATCTAGTTACATAAATTGGTGCAATTAGGGAATAATAATTGCAATTCGAAATTGTTCTATCTTCATAAAAATTTTACTTAGTATAAAGTATAAAATAATTATTTATTTTTGACTAGTAGCTTAGTTAGAACATTTGATTGCTTTGAACTTTTCATTTTTTTTTTGAAGTTGTTGGGAAAAATTAAAAATAACTATGACTAGGAAAAGAAAATTTTTTTTATTAATCCCTTTTAATTTTAAAAGAGATAAGAACCGGTGAATCAGAAACAATGAATTGAGAATAATAATAATGAATATTATTTT